AGTATACATTTTATTACAATTATAGTTCGGGGTTGCTAGAGGGATCAAATGGTATATTTATTGATAACGTGGAGGATTAGAAACATGACTATTGCTTTCCAATTGGCTGTTTTTGCATTAATTGCTACTTCATTAATCTTACTTATTGGTGTACCCGTTGTATTTGCTTCTCCTGAGGGTTGGTCAAGTAAGAAAAATATTGTATTTTCTGGTACATCGTTATGGATTGGATTAGTCTTTCTTGTGGGTATCCTGAATTCTCTCATCTCTTGAACCTAGTCGTTCAAGATCCAAAAAAGAAACGACCCCCCCACGAGTTCTTTCGTTTCGAGCTGTGAGACACATGAAAATTCAATAAGAGTTCCCCGCCCTAACCAAATAAAGAAAAAAAGGGGGGGATGTCCCCTTACCTTACTCAAATGTTTTTTTAAAGGAATCAGTAAAAAGAAGAAATATTGAAATCCGATTCCATTTTGCCCACATGGAGTAGTATAAAAATGAATGGAACTATTCCGATTTCATCGAAGTTGAATCGAATACTCATTCTATGACGAAAATAGAGCACCCGCTGTTTGTTGGGTGCATAAGCAGGTATATAATCAAATGGAAAATATAGAAATTCCTGGGATTTCTTTTTTTTTATTTGTAATTGGAATAGAGCTATGAGCTAAGGGGGCGTTGTTGAGAGATCGAGAACGGGAATCGTAATCTAAATAGAATCATGATCTAAAACTAGCCATTAACCATCGCCTAAAAAAAGATAGACCAATCAGTCGATTCGTGGCAATTCATTGATTCAAATCGGTAAAAATAGCCGAAAAGGTAGGAGCATTCTTTTCGCAAACAAATAGCAATAGATATATCTTTTATTGTTTTTAACAGCCGTTCACAAAAAATCTCGGCATTTCCCAAGTTCAAAAGAAGGGTCTTTCTTTTGTCTTTCTTTGATGAAAGGTTTTCTATTCGGAAAGAATTTGAATTCGTTGTCCAGACTTACCTAACAATCTAATTTGAACAACTCGCTCTTTTTTGGTTTAGGGGCCATAATCATTGTGTAGGAGAGGTGGCCGAGTGGTTCAAGGCGTAGCATTGGAACTGCTATGTAGACTTTTGTTTACCGAGGGTTCGAATCCCTCTCTTTCCGCACCTTCGCCCAATCCGCCAATGTAATGTTAATCGATACAATGTATCAAATCAAATAAGAATGGATACCAGTCCATTATTGTAATAATTCGCCCTTTCTTTCATATAAATTCTTTATTCCGAATTTCTGGGGCATTAGGAAACTGCTGGAAAGAGCAGACAGGAGATCAAAATTTCCTTACTGATCCATGATACATGAATGAGAGAAAAACCTCTGGTCCCCTTACTGCGTGAATAAGGTTGCCCGAAACCTTGTTGTTTTCTTAGTTAGGGTTAAATCTGACGAGAATAATATTCTACGACCAACAATTCCTTTATTTCTTTTAAACCGACCCCTTCCCTATCTACTATTTGTTTGACTGATCCCTTTAATAAGTCGCGTGGGTCATCAGATAATCTATGATTAAGAATCAAATGGTCTGGTAATGCCTTTTGATTCTTGGCGGATGAATCAAGATAATTTTGAATCAGAGCTCTTGATTTTTCTTTCTCCCTCGCTGAAATAATATCTCGGGGTTTGCAGCGATAACTTGGTATATCGACTATGCGATTGTTTACTAAAATATGTCTATGATTAACTAATTGGCGGGCTTGAGGAATAGTCGAAGCCATACCCAATCGGAAAAGGGTATTATCCAAACGCATTTCAAGTAATTGTAGTAAAACTTGACCCGTTGGCCCCTTGGCTTTTCCGGCGATACGAACGTATTTCAGTAATTGCCGTTCTGTAAGACCATAATGAAAACGCAATTTTTGTTTTTCTTCTAAACGAATACGATATTGAGATTTTTTCTTGGCGCGCGATGGGTTTCTAGAATCCTTTTCGACTCTAGGATCCTTTTTGACTCTAGGCTGTTTACTAGTTAGTCCCGGTAAAGACCCCAGGCGGTTTATTTTTTTTTGACGAGGTCCTCGGTAACGCGACATAAAGACTCCTTTTGGATTTATTTCCTAAACCTAAATTAAAACTGAACTCAATGATAAACCAAGCGAAAGGGTTGAAATAGAAAATTTCATTTTAATACAAAATATTACAAAGAATATTGAAATTTAGTTTAGCAATATTCGGATTCGGAACTTTCTTTTATAGACATACAAATAAAAAAGAGGTCCTTTTTTGCGGGGATCTAACTCCTTCGATTTTGATTCCTAATTGGAAGTTCCTACGACCCTTTTTGTCGTAGGAACTTGGACAAGGAGGGACGAAGCCCTTTCAATATTCTGTGATTTCAAACATTATCCACGATTTTCTGTAAAAAATAACAGAACTAAAGCCGGCTATCGGAATCGAACCGATGATCGTCGCATTACAAGTGCGATGCTCTAACCTCTGAGCTAAGCTGGCTCAACTAAAATCCATTTTTTATGCATAGGAAGTCAGTAAACTGCAGGGATCTTGGCTATTAATATTCACTATTCAATTCATTCTTAGCGATTCAGAATTCGAATTAATAAAAAAAAAGAATATAGAATCCAACTTTCAAATAAATATGTTAAATTATATCACAGAACATAACAATTCATCTAAGAATTAAGAGAGGGGTCCATATAGTAATAGTCTCAAATTTCTATTTCTTTCTCAATTCTATCTTTATCAATAAAAAAGATCTTCTTTTTCATTTTTTATTTCACTCAAACGGGTATTTCCCATTTTTTCAATTTCTTTTTTTATATTTCAAAAAAAATGAATGGAATGCTTAGTTATATCAATTAATTAATAACTAGATTATGGTTAAATATGAAATAGTTCTAGAATCTATTCTACTCTATTCTATAGATAATAGATTCTATATAGATTCTAGATTTTATCTAGTTCATCTAGTCTAATCTAATTAGATTAGATTCATATTTAAGAAATAGAGAACGAAATTCCCATTTTATTTATTGCATTTGCGTTTTTTTTATCTTATATAGCCTAGCATTTGCTCTAAGGAAAGGATAAGAAAAAAAAGAAATAAGAAATTAAGACTGTAATGGGAAATCCCTATGTTTTCATGCGAAAATAGTGAAAGCTAAAGACGAAAAAAAAAAAAAAAGAAAGAACAGACCAGTCAAGTATTTCAAATGAGATTTAAAAAAAGGAGAGGAAGGGAAGCCTATACATATTGTGTAATATAGATTTCTCCGTCTAGATTAAGTTGTGGGTACAGAAATGATAGAATCGTTTTCGACCAAACCAAATGGCAGTTTCCGACAGAATCAAGATGAAATAAAAAGAAAGACCTATACGAGATAGGAATAGGTATCTATCTAATTCTAATGAATTAAATGGTTCTAGCATAAATGAAAGAGAGGGGGAAGGGTATCATAATGAGATCCTAATTTCAAAAATCTGAAAACAAACCTCAACTCAAAAAAAAAAAGAAGGGGGTATGGCGAAATTGGTAGACGCAACGGACTTAATTGGATTGAGCCTTAGTATGGAAACTTACTAAGTGATAACTTTCAAATTCAGAGAAACCCTGGAATAAAAAAGGGGCAATCCTGAGCCAAATCCTGTTTTACGAAAATAAAGAGGGGTTCAGAAAGCGAGAATAAAAAAAGGATAGGTGCAGAGACTCAATGGAAGCTGTTCTAACAAATGGAGTTGGCTGCGTTGCGTTGGTAAAGAAATCCTTTTTTTCTATCGAAACTTCAGAAAGGACGATGGTAAACCTAGAGTATATACATACGCATACGTACTGAAATATTGCTTCAAATGATTTCAAATGATTAATGAGGCCCCGAGTCCTTCTTTTGATTCGATTCTGAATCTATAGAATCAAATAGTCATTGATCAAATGATTCACTCCAAAGTCTTCTAGATCTTTTCAATAACTGATTAATCGGACGAGAATAAAGAGAGAGTCCCGTTCTACATGTCAATAACGACAACAATGAAAGTTATAGTAATAGGAAAATCCGTCGACGTTAAAAGTCGTGAGGGTTCAAGTCCCTCTATCCCCAAAAAGGCTCCTTTGACTCCCTAACCCCTTATCCTCTGCTTTTCCAAATTCGTTATCTTTCTCATTTATTCGCCCTTTTCCCAAAAGTACCCAATCGGCCCTTTTTTTCTTCTTATCGCAGGTCTTGTGGTATATTTTATATACGTACAAATGGGGATCCCAGGAATCCTCATTTGATTTGTTGAAGGATTCAGAATCCATATTCTTGCGCGCGCTGAAACTTAAAAAGCCCTTTTTTTCTTTTTAAGGATCTAAGAAATTACGAGCGAGTAAAAGACTTTCAATACTTTTTTCGTCGTTTTAATTGACAGAAACTTAAGTCATCTAGTAAAATGAAATGAAGGGATGATGCATTGGAAATGGTCGGGATAGCTCAGCTGGTAGAGCAGAGGACTGAAAATCCTCGTGTCGCCAGTTCAAATCTGGTTCCCGTCACATTATTCATTTGTAGGGGTCTCTACTCTCTCAAATGAATTGAGAGGGGGGGCAAGATCCATCTTGGATAGAGTACAAATAGAATCGCGATCCCTTTTCCTTTCTTTGCGTTTTCTTTCATAGTTTCTTTCTGCGGCCCCGCGCATACATAATTTTCTAGATCTTTTTTTAAGCACTGCGCGCAGTATAAAGTGAAAGTTCCTGGTGCAGAACACTCTTTTAGTTCATCCTATTGCTTTGACTCATCCGAAACAAGTCTTTTCCAAATTTGAAAATCTCAATGAATTCCTATTTTTCTTTTTTTGTATTTCTTTAGCCTATCCATAATACGACTGAGACCTCAATTACTCTATTTGATCTCGAAGAGCGCATCTAAATATTCCTAGAATATCCGGAGTTCTAGAAATGACGATTTCTTTCTTCTCATTCAATGAGCGTCTTGTATTTCATAAAAATTGGGAGCAATATAATCCTTAC